GTTCTAATGATAGAGAAGATAGTTCTAATGATAGAGAAGATAGTTCTAATGATAGAGAAGATAGTTCTAATGATATTGATGGGCAATATGAAGATTTAACTCTAGAAGAAAGTTCTAATGATAATGATATCGATGGGCAAGATGAAGATAGTGGTGGAACTAACAAATTTAGCAAATATAGTCATTTGTGGGTTCTATGCGACAATTGTTATGGATTTAATTATAAGAAATTTTTTAAATCAAAAATGAATATTTGTGAACACTGTGAATGGCATTTGAAAATGAATAGTTCAGATAGAATAGATCTTTTGATCGATCCGGATACTTGGACTCCTATGGACGAAGACATGGTCTCTCTAGATCCCATTGAATTTCATTCAGAGGACGAACCTTATAAAGATCGTCTTGATTCTTATCAAACAAAGACGGGATTACCCGAGGCTGTTCAAACAGGCATAGGCGAACTAAATGGCATTCCCGTAGCATTTGCGGCTATGGATTTTGAGTTTATAGGGGGCAGTATGGGATCCGTAGTCGGGGAAAAAATCACCCGTTTGATTGAATATGCTACCAATCAATTTCTACCTCTTATTATAGTGTGTGCTTCCGGGGGGGCGCGTATGCAAGAAGGAAGTGTGAGCTTGATGCAAATGGCTAAGATATCGTCTGCTTTATATGATTATCAATCAAATAAAAAGTTGTTTTATGTATCAATCCTTGCATCTCCTACTACTGGTGGGGTGACGGCTAGTTTTGGTATGTTGGGCGATATCATTATTGCCGAACCCAATGCTTACATTGCATTTGCGGGTAAAAGAGTAATTGAACAAACATTGAATAAAACAGTACCCGAAGGTTCGCAAGAGACTGAATATTTATTCGAGAAGGGATTATTCGACCTAATCGTACCACGTAATCTTTTAAAAAGTGTTCTGACTGAGTTATTTAAGCTTCACGCTTTATTTCCTTTGACTAAAAATGCAAATCAAAACCAAATAGAGTGCTAAGTTCAATTATTTGTAGCAAAGGAGTAGTTAGTTTATTCGGAATTAAAGGAAATAGGAATTTTGTTTGGTGACCTAAGATCTAATTGTACAAAGACGAATAAGTTCATTTATTTAGATCTACGTTTTATTCTATATTCTCACTTAGATATAGATATATAGATACTTAGATCTATACTAACTTAGATCTATACTAAGAATTGAATTATGAATTAATAGTTATAGTTAAATAATAATGAAAATTCTTAATTATAATTATTATAAGATATCTTTTTTTATAAATAATAATAACAGGTACGAACAATAAATCGAGGTACCCATTCTATGAACCTTCCCGCTTTTTTTGTGCCTTTAGTAGGCCTAGTATTTCCGGCAATTGCAATGGCTTCTTTATATCTTCATGTTCAAGAAAACAAGATTGTTTAGACCTGATGGACCCCATCTCTTCTATTTTTTTTTTCAAAAACTTAGACTTGCATCATAACTAACAGAGATATATTTAGCGAAATATGAGATAACATGTGATTTCTGCCGAACATAAAGACATAAAGTAAAGGACTCTTATACCTGTAGAAACATAATAATATATGGGTAAATGAATTCTAGCCGTTTTCAAATCGACCAAGATCACTAGATGGCTGAAATAAAAAGTCCTCGGATCTATATGTATAGTGGGATCATATGAAGGGTATGTTATTATTTTAGTTTAGATTAGATCTAAGTAATTTGATGAATTACTCCTAAAGGTTCACATCAAACTAGTGCTAGTTGATGAGAGTTACTTCGGAAACAAAACAAAAAAGGTAAAGTCAAATTAATTTGAGGGTTTCTCTCAATTCCAATAAAATACAATCGGATCAAGTATGAATTGGCGATCAGAACATATATGGATAGAACTTATAACGGAGTCTCGAAAAATAAGTAATTTCTGCTGGGCCTTTATCCTTTTTTTAGGTTCATTAGGATTCTTATTGGTTGGAACTTCCAGTTATCTTGGTAGAAATTTGATATCTTTTTTTCCGTCTCAGCAAATCATTTTTTTTCCACAAGGTATCGTGATGTCTTTCTACGGAATCGCGGGTCTCTTTATTAGTTCCTATTTGTGGTGCACAATTTCCTGGAATGTAGGCAGCGGTTATGATCGATTCGATAGAAAGGAAGGCATAGTGTGCATTTTTCGGTGGGGATTTCCTGGAAAAAATCGTCGCATATTCCTCCGATTCCTTATAAAAGATATTCAGTCCATTAGAATAGAAGTTCAAGAGGGTATTTATGCCCGTCGTGTCCTTTATATGGACATCCGGGGCCAGGGGGCCATTCCCTTAACTCGTACTGATGAGAATTTGACCCCACGAGAAATTGAACAAAAAGCTGCTGAATTGGCCTATTTCTTGCGTGTACCAATTGAAGGATTTTGAAAAAAAAATGGGAAATGGGTGCTTTGAGGGAAAAATGCAAGAATCCTCTTTTTTTCTATAACATAACCTAAGTGAAGTTTCATCAGAAGGGTCATTCGAGCCAAAGCGGGCGGAACAACTACAAAACGAAATTCTTTATTTTTGTCACTCGACGTTTTATTTTCTCCTTTCCTTTGTGTTCCTTAATAACCAACACAAAAATAACAATTAGATTTCTTAATAATGATAATTAGCCAATTTCTGGCTTGTTTTGCTACTTTGAGTATTGCAATATCTTTCCCTCAATTATTCTACTATTCCTGTCTGTGGGCAATCAGTGAATTTTTTTTTGAACTATTGGATATTGTGGATTCTTTCGTCTCAAAATTGGATTAATATTCATTACTTAAAGCCTTTCTTTCAGTCATTCATTGAAAGGAGAGAGTTGTTTCGAATTTGTCCAATTGAGATATCGGTAAACTTTATTTTTTTAGTATTTCTTCATTCGAAATGGATTGATTTGTAGTCGATTTCTCTAGTCTTTCGAGATTGAAAGACTAATCAAAAAATCACAAATAAAATAGATTGATAGGTTCCATACCTTGTATAGAACTCATGCGTGAAAGAAGGATTCGATCACATAGAGTCGACGAATGAGGTGGGTTGATTAACAATTCACAGATGAAAAAATGGCAAAAAAGAAAGCATCCACTCCTCTTGTATCTATAGTATTTTTTCCTTGGTGGCTTTCTCTCTCATTTAAAAAAAGTCTGGAATCTTGGGTTACTAATTGGTGGAATGCCGGGCAATCCGAAATTTTTTTGAATGATATTCAAGAAAGGGGTATTCTAGAAAAATTCATAGAATTAGAGGAACTCCTCGTCTTGGACGAAATGATCGAAGAATACTCGGAGACACGTCTACACAAGCTTACTCTAGGAATACAAAAAGAAACGATCCAATTAATCAAGATACACAACGAAGATCGTATCCATACGATTTTTCACTTCTCAATAAATATAATCTGTTTTGTTATTCTCAGTGGTTATTCTATTTTGGGTAATGAAGAACTTGGTATTCTTAACTCTTGGGCCCAGGAATTCCTATATAACCTAAGCGACACAGTCAAAGCTTTTTGTATTCTTTTATTAACCGATTTATGTATCGGATTCCATTCACCCCACGGTTGGGAATTACTGATTGGCTCTGTCTACAAAGATTTTGGATTTGTTCAGAATGATCAAATCATATCGGGTCTTGTTTCAACTTTTCCAGTCATTCTTGATACAGTTTTTAAATATTGGATTTTCCGTTATTTAAATCGCGTATCTCCGTCACTTGTAGTTATTTATCATTCAATGAATGACTGATAACAGATCCACTCATATTAATCTAATCCAATTCGAAGGTTTGCAACTTTGTAGTTGTACATAAACAAAGCGTTGAAAATTTATGCTTTCTATTTTTACCCATCTTCGGGATTCATCCTATATTATTCCAGTAACCAGTAAAATTTTGATTATTCCAGTAACTAACAGAATCGTGGATAGGGAACTATACTAGCGACTTACCCCACCTATTGTAGAAATTTTGGTATCAACGATTGAACCATGGAAACTATAAATACTTTTTCTTGGATAAAGGAACAGATTACTCGATCTATTTCCGTATCGCTCATGATATATATCATAACTCAGACGGCCATTTCAAATGCATATCCCATTTTTGCACAGCAGGGTTATGAAAATCCACGAGAAGCGACGGGGCGTATTGTATGTGCGAATTGTCATTTAGCTAACAAGCCCGTGGATATTGAGGTACCGCAGGCGGTACTTCCTGATACTGTATTTGAAGCGGTTGTTCGAATTCCTTATGATATGCAACTGAAACAAGTTCTTGCTAATGGTAAAAAAGGGGGTTTGAATGTAGGGGCTGTTCTTATTTTACCGGAAGGCTTTGAATTAGCCCCCCCCGATCGTATTTCTCCCGAGATGAAGGAAAAGATAGGAAATTTGTCTTTTCAGAGCTATCGCCCTAATAAAAAAAATATTCTTGTGATAGGCCCTGTCCCCGGTCAGAAATATAGTGAAATTGCCTTTCCTATTCTTTCCCCTGACCCCGCTACTAAGAAAGATGTTCACTTCTTAAAATATCCTATATACGTAGGCGGGAACAGGGGAAGGGGTCAGATTTATCCTGACGGGAGCAAGAGTAACAATACAGTTTATAATGCTACAGCAGCGGGTATAGTAAGCAAAATCATACGAAAAGAAAAGAAGGGGGGATATGAAATAACCATAACAGACCCGGATGGACGTCAAGTGGTTGATATTATCCCCCCAGGACCAGAACTTCTTATTTCAGAGGGTGAATCCGTGAAATTTGATCAACCATTAACGAGTAATCCTAATGTGGGCGGATTTGGTCAGGGGGATACGGAAATAGTACTTCAAGATCCATTACGTGTCCAAGGCCTTTTATTCTTCTTGGCATCCGTTATTTTGGCACAAATCTTTTTGGTTCTTAAAAAGAAACAGTTCGAGAAGGTTCAATTGGCTGAAATGAATTTCTAGACTTGCGGATTTATTGACATCAAGTT